TGACTAATATATTAGAATATTTAGTGTCGGGCTACTTTTCATAAATTTTTAATAGGGGCTTTCAGGCCAATTGGCGGATGCAATAAATAAAGATTAGTGCACATATATATATATATATATAATGTGGATGCCAATTTATACCGCAACTTGTTGGTTCACGCGTTCTTGAGTCCTCCTTGGTTTAGGGGTTTGACAAGGAAAACAGGATTCGCTGAGCGTAGGGGGGTAGGGGGGTTTGTCGCGCGAAAACCAAAAAAGGGGGCACTATATAAGGATAAGTTGAACAAGAGATGAATATGTTATGCACTTGACTTAAAAATATGTGGTTCTTAAATTATGTCTTACAATAATTAATATTTACTATCACATACAAGGAATATGCTCTACCTTAAATAACATTTGAATTTGCACTCTGGGATGCCAGATGAAATGAAAAAGGAAAAATACGTTATGCATATAAGAGAATGCTCGGCATGGTGGGTAATGAGACATATGTACTACACCATTAATCAAATGCCAGTATAATTATCCGAGGGTGGAATACTACAGTTATATGTCCCTGAAATAGGAACCAGATGCCAGTAATAGTTCACAGTGTGCAACCCCCACATTTGGTGTCCCTGATTCCATCATGCATGATGTACCTTTATGTAAATTAGTTGGTGGTTTCTTACTACATTAATATGGTTAAGTGGGATTTTAGTTGTTTATTTCAAGGAAAAATTTGAGGTCAAATTTTTAGGGAATTAATATATTACCCAACTTAAAATAATATTATTTGTGAGTTTTAATATTATGCTTATGCATACCTTAATATTTAGTACTTGCTTTGTGGTTAAAATAATAGGATGGTGATAATACATATATGCACTAATACATTAATGTAATATTATGCATATTATGTACTAAACCATAAGGGGTGGTTCACCCCAGAAAATAGTTTAGTTTAGAATTCTGGCTTTGGGAGCCAGTGGTGGGAGTTAAAATCTCTCTTTTCTGGGCGCTAGGGAGGAATTTAACCTCCGATCTTCGGATTACAAGACCGATGCTTTTAGACTAAGCTACTAGGGCAAGCTCATTCTAGTGCTTTATTTTCTAACCATCCTGCTAGTGGAATAAAGACAAGGAATAGTGCAAAGTATAATACAGACGCGACTTGTCCAATAATGATAAAGGGGTGCTCTACTGGCATCCCCCCGATTCACGTTAGGATAATCATGTCTGCGATCAGGGTTCAGAATAGGAATTGGGTGATTGGGCGGAATGTTAGTCCTCGTTGCTTTGAGGTGTGCAGCAGCGGCACCACTATTAATACTAGGATAGAAAATAATAGCGCAAGGACACCTCCAAGTTTATTAGGGATCGACCGCAGGATGGCGTAGGCAAACAGGAAATACCACTCCGGTTGAATATGTGGGGGGGTGACTAGGGGGTTCGCGGGGGTGAAGTTTTCTGGGTCTCCTAGCAGGTTGGGGGAGAATAATGCTAGTAGTGTAAGAGCTAGAAGTATGACTACAAACCCAAGTAAGTCCTTGTACGTGAAGTATGGGTGAAAAGAGATTTTATCCGCGTCTGAGTTTAGTCCAATTGGGTTGTTTGACCCTGTTTCGTGAAGAAATAGGAGATGCAAGACGGTTGCGGCGGCAATGACAAATGGTAGCAGGAAGTGAAATGCAAAGAATCGTGTTAATGTAGCATTATCTACTGAGAACCCGCCTCAAATTCATTGAACTAGCATGTCGCCCATGTATGGTACGGCGGACAGAAGGTTTGTAATCACTGTGGCCCCTCAAAAAGATATTTGACCTCATGGGAGGACGTAGCCGACAAAGGCCGTCATCATAACTAGTAATAGGAGAACTACGCCAATGTTTCAGGTTTCTTTATAGAGATAAGATCCGTAGTATAGGCCTCGGGCAATATGTATGTAGATACAGATAAAGAAGAATGATGCTCCGTTAGCGTGGATGTTGCGGATCAGTCAGCCGTAATTCACGTCCCGGCAGATGTGGGTGACTGATGAGAACGCGGTGGAGATATCCGAGGTGTAATGCATGGCCAGGAATAGGCCGGTTAGGATTTGAGTGGCCAAGCATAATCCCAGAAGGGACCCAAAGTTTCACCACACTGAAATGTTGGATGGTGCTGGTAGGTCAACCAGTGCGTCATTAGCAATTTTGATAAGGGGATGTGTTTTTCGTAGGCTTGCCATGATGGTTCTTGTAGTTGAATAACAACGGTGGTTCTTCAAGTCATTGGTCTCGGTTAAAGTCTGAGCAAGAATTATGACCTATTTCATGTTTCTGTTATTAATAGCTTTGGTTGTGGGCTTAGTCGCTGTTGCTTCTAACCCTACGCCTTATTTCGCTGCACTTGGTTTAGTGGTTGCGGCTGGGGTTGGGTGTGGAGTTTTGGTTGGCCATGGGGGCTCTTTTCTATCATTGGTTCTCTTCTTAATCTACCTGGGGGGAATGCTCGTAGTTTTTGCCTACTCGGCAGCTTTGGCTGCTGAGCCCTTCCCGGAAGCTTGGGGTAGTCGGTCTGTGTTGGGCTATGTTTTAGTCTATCTACTAGGGGTAGGTCTAGCGGCGGGGGTATTCTGAGGGGGCTGATATGAAGGTTCATGGGTAGTTGCGGATGGGTTAAAAGAATTTTCTGTCGTGCGGGGTGACATCGGTGGTGTGGCTGTGATGTATTCATCCGGCGGGGCCATGTTGGTTATTTGTGCTTGGGTGCTGCTTTTAACCTTACTTGTTGTGCTAGAGCTCACCCGCGGCTTAAGTCGCGGGACTCTTCGTGCAGTTTAAAGGAGGGCGGGGATAATGGCTAATACTAGAGTGAGGAGGAAGATGGTTAAGTATGTTTTGATTATTCCTCGTGAGATATCATTTGTGACTTTTGCCATGGTTATTTGTGTTAGTGCCAGGCCTTTTGGCCCAAGGGCTTCGAGCCACGTTTTGTCGAGCTGGGTGGCGGCTGATTGCCCTAGGGTGAGCTTGAGTTTAGGAAGGAGCCGGTGAGTGATTGCAGGGAAGAACCCCAGCATATTTGAGAAATGATGTGTAGGAATTATAGGGGTAATTTTCACTTGCTTGCTTGTCATGTTGGCTAGTTCTATGGCCACTAGTAGGCCTACAATTGTTACTAGGAGGGCTGCCATTTTTAGGGTGGCTGGTATTGTCATAATTGGTGTTTTTATTGGTGGAAAGTTTTGTGTGATGATAAGTCCCGCGACGATGCTCCCTCAGGCAAGCCGCTTGATGGAGTTAATTACCAGTGGGTTATTTTCATTAATGGGGGGCAGGGATAGGAATCGTGGGGTTCCTATGACCACGAAGTACACTAGTCGGAAACTATATACTGCGGTGAATGATGTGGCGACTAGCGTTAGGGTTAGGGCTCAGGCGTTTAGATAAGAGGTGTTTAGGGCTTCAATAATTGCGTCTTTTGAGAAAAATCCCGCCAGGAATGGGGTCCCCGTCAGGGCTAGGCTGCCAATTGTGAAGTAGGTTGAGGTGGCGGGCATAATATTAAATAGGCCCCCCATTTTTCGGATATCTTGTTCGTCGTTTAGGCTATGGATGATTGACCCCGAGCATAGGAATAGTATGGCCTTGAAAAAGGCGTGGGTGCAGATGTGGAGGAAAGCTAGTTGTGGTTGGTTTAGCCCAATCGTGACCATTATTAGGCCTAATTGACTTGATGTTGAGAAAGCTACAATTTTTTTGATATCATTTTGGGTCAGGGCGCAAGTGGCTGTAAATAGGGAGGTTAGTGCTCCAAGGCAAAGACAGGTTGTTAGGACCAGTTGGTTGTTCTCCATAAGGGGGTGAAGGCGAATTAGTAGGAAGATCCCTGCTACAACCATAGTGCTTGAGTGGAGTAGGGCGGATACTGGCGTAGGGCCCTCTATGGCGGACGGGAGTCAGGGGTGAAGGCCAAATTGGGCTGATTTTCCTGTTGCCGCTAAGGCAAGTCCTATTAGAGGGATTGTTATGTCGAAGTTTTTTGACAAGGTAAAAATTTGTTGAATTTCCCAGGAGTTGAGGTTTATTGCGAGCCAGGCTATGGTTATAATTAATCCGATATCCCCCACCCGGTTATAAATGACGGCCTGGAGGGCCGCCGTGTTGGCGTCTGCCCGTCCGTGTCATCACCCAATGAGTAAAAAGGATATAATCCCCACCCCCTCCCAGCCGATAAATAATTGAAATATATTATTAGCTGTGACTAAAATAATTATAGCTACTAAGAACGTGAGCAGGTATTTAAAGAACCGGTCAATGTTGGGGTCGGAGTGCATATATCATAGTGCAAATTCTAGAATTGATCAGGTAACGTATAGGGCAATAGGGACGAAGATTAGGGAGTAATGGTCAAATTTGAAGCTGATGTTTACGTCAAACGTTTGGGTGTTTATTCATTGTCAATTTGTAATGATGCCCTCTGTTTTCAGATTAAGGAAGATCATAAGTGGCAAAAGGCTGACAAAGAATGCGGAGCTAACAGCAGTTTTGGTTGTTTCTGCTATGTTGGACCCTTGTTGGTTGGGGTTCAGTGTGGTGAGTAGCGGATAAGCTAAAATGAAGAAGATCAGGAGGAGTGATGAGTGTATAATTAGTGTCATTTTAGCTTCCACTTGGATTTGCACCAAGAGTTTTTGGTTCCTAAGACCAACGGATGAACTGTTATCCTTTGAAAGCGCAAGGAAGCCGTGGATTTTAACCTCGGGGCGTAAGGATTAGCAGTGCTTACTATTTCAGTTCCTCCTTGGTGAGTAAGGGGGTTTTAGCCCCTATCTTTAGAATCACAATCTAATATCTTGATTAAACTATACTTACAATAGCACCACCCTCATATGAGTTCTGGTTTTGTTATCAGGAGGAGGACGGGAATTAGGTGTAAGGTCATTAGCAGGTGTTCTCGGGTGTGAAATGGTTGAAGTCCCGTGATGTGATTTGGTGTTGGGCCTCGTTGTGACATGAGGAATATGTATAAGGAGTAGCCAGCTGTAATTAATGTCCCTAGTCCGGTAAGCAGAATTGTTCATGGGGATCAGCTAAATAATGTTGTGATGATCATGAGTTCCCCTATTAAGTTAGGTAGCGGGGGGAGTGCGAGGTTGGCTAGGTTGGCGATGAATCATCATACCGCGGCTAGCGGAAAAATCACTTGTAGTCCTCGGGCAAGGACTATTGTTCGGCTATGAGTTCGTTCGTATGCTGTATTGGCTAGGCAGAATAATGCTGAGGATACCAGTCCGTGGGCAATTATTAAAATGATTGCCCCTGAGAATCCTCACGGGGTTTGGATTAGGATCCCTCCTGCCACTAGCCCCATATGACTCACAGATGAGTAGGCAATTAGTGATTTTAGGTCTGTTTGTCGAAGGCAAATTGATCCGGTTATAATAATGCCTCAGAGGGCCAAGATGATGAATGGATAGGCCAGTTCTTTTGATAGGGGGTCCAGCATCACTATTATACGTATTATCCCATACCCGCCAAGTTTTAGTAGAACCGCTGCTAGTACTATAGATCCTGCTACGGGGGCCTCTACGTGCGCTTTTGGTAGTCATAGATGAACGCCGTATAGCGGTATTTTAACTAAAAATGCGATTAGGCAGCCGGCCCATCAAATTATGTGACCTCAGGAGTCGAGCTGTAGGGGTTGTGAGTACTGGAGCACTAATATTGACAATGTCCCAGTAGACTGTTGAAGGAGAAGTAGGGCGACCAGAAGCGGGAGGGATCCCGCCAGCGTATAGAATAGGAAGTAGGTCCCTGCATTAAGTCGTTCGGTTTGGTTTCCTCACCGGGTAATGATAATAAGGGTTGGAATGAGGGTGGCTTCAAACATAATATAAAATATAATGATCTCTGTGGCGCCGAATGCTATAATTAAGAAAGTTTGTAGTGAGGCAAGGAGTATAATATATGAGCGCTGTCGGCTAATCGGCTCGGGGTTGATGTGATTTTGGCTGGCTAGGATCATGAGTGGGAGTAACCAGCACGTTAATACCAGAAGGGGGGTTGATAGTGGGTCCGTGGCCAGGAATATGTTGGAGGAGGCCCATCCGGTTTCGGATGTTCATTTTAGTCATGTTAGACTGATGAGGGCAATCAGGAGGCTATGTGCGGTTGTGGTTGTCCATAGCCATTTAGGGGAAGTAAGTCAAATTGTTGGGAATAGCATAATTGTGGGGATTAATACTTTTAGCATTGTAGAAGATTAAGGTTTTGTAGACGGTCAGTGCCGTGGGTGCGGGCGGTGGCAACTAATAGTGCCAGACCGGTGCTTGCTTCACAAGCAGAGAAGGCCAAGAGCAGTATAGGGGCTGTTGAGAATCCTGTGGACTCGAACTGTAGTGCTCATAAGGCCAGCGCGATAAATAGGGATAATATTATTCCTTCTAAGCATAGGAGTGCGGAGAGTAGATGGGTTCGGTGGAATGCTAGTCCTATTATACCTAAAATAAATGCTGAGCTAAAGCTGAAATGTACGGGTGTCATGAGGGAGTCGTGGAATTAAACCACGATTTTCTGAGCCGAAATCAGAGGTCTTATTTTGGACTAACCCCCTATTCTGCTCATTCTAAGCCGCCTTGAGTTCATTCGTAAATTAGTCCCAGGGTCAGTAAAATTAGGACTGTTGTGGCTCAAAAGAATGTTCCGGTGGGGTTGTGGAGTTGGTCTCCTCATGGTAGTGGGAGGAGGAGGGCAATTTCTAGGTCAAAGAGGAGAAATAGGATTGCCACTAGGAAGAAGCGTAGGGAAAATGGTAGGCGGGCGGACCCCAGCGGGTCAAACCCGCATTCATATGGTGATAATTTTTCTGCATCGGGGTTTATTTGTGGTAATCAAAAAGACACGATTGCTAGAATTAAGGATAGGGTTATTGTAATAATTAAGATGGTTATAATTAGATTCATTATCTTTCCTTGGGGTATAACCAAGACTGTGTGATTGGAAGTCACTTGTACTAACTTTAATACTAGAAAGATTATGAGCCTCATCAATAGATAGACACGTAGAGGAATAGTCATACTACGTCGACGAAGTGTCAGTACCAGGCAGCGGCTTCAAAGCCAAAATGGTGTTCAGATGTAAAGTGGTATTGAATTTGACGCAGAAGACACACTGCCAAGAAGGTTGATCCAATAATGACGTGTAGCCCATGGAATCCTGTGGCCACGAAGAATGTTGAGCCGTAGACTCCGTCTGCGATTGTGAAGGGCGCTTCATAATATTCTATGGCTTGGAGTGCAGTAAAATAGAATCCTAGTAGAATAGTTAATGCTAAAGACTGAATGGCTTGTTTTCGTTCCCCCTCCATAATGCTGTGGTGGGCCCATGTTACTGTGACCCCTGATGCTAGTAGTACGGCTGTGTTGAGGAGTGGTACTTCAAAGGGGTCTAGTGGGGTAATTCCTGTAGGGGGTCAGCACCCTCCTAGCTCTGGTGTTGGTGCTAAGCTTGAGTGGTAAAAGGCTCAAAAGAACCCGAGGAAAAAGAATACTTCGGAGGTGATAAATAGAATTATTCCGTATCGTAGTCCTTTTTGTACTGGGGGTGTGTGGTGGCCTTGGAAGGTCCCCTCTCGGATAATATCACGTCATCACTGGTATATGGTGAGAAGTAGGAGAACTATTCCTAAAGTTATAAGTGTTGTTGAGTGAAAGTGAAATCAGATTGCTAAACCGGATGTTATTAGTAGGGCAGCGATAGCTCCGGTCAGTGGTCATGGGCTTGGGTCAACTATATGATAGGCATGTGCTTGGTGGGCCATTAAACGTTTTCTTGTAAATAAAGGCTTAGAAGAAGTACAAATACATAGGCTTGGATCATTGCCACTGCAACCTCTAATAATGTAAGTAGAAAGAGTACGGCAGCAGTTAAGATTGCTACTGTTGGCATCATTGGCAGAAGAACAAATACGGCTGTAGCGATGAGTTGAATTAACAGGTGGCCCGCGGTTAGGTTGGCTGTGAGTCGAACCCCCAGGGCTAGTGGTCGGATAAACAGGCTAATTGTTTCGATAATAATTAATACAGGGATCAGTGGAATGGGTGTTCCCTCTGGCAGGAGGTGTCCTAAGGCGACTGTTGGTTGATTTCGTATCCCGATGATCACTGTAGCGAGCCATAGTGGCACGGCAAATCCCATGTTGAGCGATAGTTGTGTTGTAGGCGTAAAGGTATATGGGAGTAGGCCTAGCATGTTAGTTGTAATTAAGAAGATTATTAATGAGGCTAGTAATAGCGCTCACTTATGTCCTTCTACATTCAGTGGCAGTATTAGTTGGTTTGTGAATCGATTAATAAATCACCCTTGAATCGTAATAAGTCGGTTACTAATTCACCGAGATGAGGGGGTTGGGTAGAGTACTCAGGGGAGTGCAATTGCGATCGCAATTAGTGGAATTCCCAGATATGATGGGCTTGCAAATTGGTCGAAGAAGCTTGCTATCATGGTCAGTCTCAGGACTCAGTCTTGTGTTTTTCAGCACTTACTGGGGTTGGTTCATTTGGTGAAATATGGTTCAAGATTTTAGTTGGAATAATAGTTAAGAAAATTAATCAGGAAAACACTAAAATTGCGAATCAAGGGCCGGGGGTTAATTGTGGCATTTCACTAGAGGTGGTTAGGAATCACCAATCTTTGGCTTAAAAGGCCAATGCTTTGTCCAATATTTAGCTTCCTAGCGAGGCGTCTTCTAGTATTAGTGAAGATCAGTTTTCAAAGTGTTCCAGCGGGACTGCTTCAACTACGATAGGTATAAAGCTGTGGTTGGCCCCGCAGATTTCAGAGCACTGTCCATAAAATACTCCTGGGCGGGAGGCGATAAAAGCGGTTTGATTAAGTCGTCCTGGGACTGCGTCCATTTTTACACCCAGGGATGGAACAGTTCAGGAGTGTAGTACGTCTTCGGCGGACACTAAAACACGAATTGGGGATTCTATTGGGACAACCATTCGGTGATCTGTTTCTAGAAGTCGGAATTGCCCGGGGGCAAGGTCTTGGGTTGGTACTATATAAGAGTCAAAGCCCAGATTTTCATAATCTGTGTACTCGTAGCTTCAGTATCATTGATGTCCTATCGCTTTAATTGTCAGGTGGGGGTCATTAATTTCGTCTATAAGATAAAGAATACGCAGGGAGGGTAAGGCAATTAGTACTAAAATAACAGCTGGTAGAATAGTTCATACAATTTCGATTTCTTGAGAGTCTAAAATATATTTATTAGTAAGCTTGGTGGATACCATTGCAACAATAATATATAATACTAAGGTGCTAATTAGGAATACAATTATTAATGCATGGTCGTGGAAGTGAAGAAGTTCTTCTATAACGGGTGATGCCGCGTCTTGGAATCCTAGTTGTGTTGGATGTGCCATTAAGCTTTGGGCTTAAGACATGCAGGGATTTAACCTACAATTCCACCTTGACAAGGTGGTGTAATTTACATTTTACTAATGTCTTTAGAAGAAAGTGACAGAGTGGTTATGTGGCTGGCTTGAAACCAGCATATGGGGGTTCAATTCCTCCCTTTCTCGTTAATTTGATTGAATTTGAACAAATGCTGGCTCCTCGTATGTGTGGTAAGGAGGGGGGCAGCCGTGAAGTCACTCTACGTTTGTTATTGTTAATTCTACAGATAATACTTCTCGTTTAGCGGCAAAGGCTTCTCATAAGATAAATAGGAACATAATAACCGCTACTAAAGAAATTAATGATCCGATGGATGACACTGTATTTCACAGGGCATAGGCATCTGGATAGTCAGAGTACCGTCGTGGCATGCCCGCTAGTCCCAGGAAATGTTGCGGGAAGAATGTAAGATTAACTCCAATAAACATAACCCCGAAGTGAATTTTTGTTCAGGTGCTGTGAAGGGTATACCCGGTTAGTAGGGGGAATCAGTGCACAAAGGCTGCTATAATGGCAAATACAGCACCCATCGATAGTACGTAATGGAAGTGTGCGACCACGTAGTAGGTGTCATGAAGGACAATATCAAGTGATGAATTAGATAGGACAATTCCTGTGAGCCCTCCCACTGTAAATAGGAAAATGAACCCGAGGGCCCATAGCATAGGTGTTTCTCATTTGATTGACCCCCCATGGAGTGTGGCTAATCAGCTAAATACTTTTACACCTGTTGGGATCGCGATAATTATTGTTGCAGATGTAAAGTATGCACGAGTGTCTACGTCTATTCCGACAGTAAACATGTGGTGGGCTCACACAATAAACCCTAGAAGGCCAATAGCCATCATAGCTCAGACCATTCCTATATACCCGAATGGTTCTTTTTTGCCTGAGTAGTAGGCTACAACGTGAGAAATAATTCCAAATCCTGGAAGGATAAGAATATAAACTTCGGGGTGTCCAAAGAATCAGAATAAGTGTTGGTAAAGGATCGGGTCCCCTCCTCCTGCCGGGTCAAAGAATGTGGTGTTGAGGTTTCGATCTGTTAGGAGTATTGTAATCCCAGCAGCTAAGACAGGTAATGAGAGGAGAAGTAGCACGGCGGTTACGAGGACGGATCATACGAATAGGGGTGTTTGGTATTGGGAGATGGCTGGAGGTTTCATATTAATAGTTGTGGTGATGAAATTGATTGCCCCTAGAATTGATGAAATGCCTGCTAAATGGAGGGAGAAAATTGTTAGGTCTACTGATGCTCCTGCGTGAGCTAGGTTCCCTGAAAGGGGCGGGTATACTGTTCATCCTGTTCCGGCCCCGGCTTCAACACCAGAAGAAGCCAGTAGCAGTAGGAATGACGGGGGCAGTAGTCAGAAGCTTATGTTATTTATTCGTGGGAATGCTATATCAGGGGCTCCAATTATTAGTGGTACAAGTCAGTTTCCAAACCCCCCAATAAGAATGGGCATTACTATAAAGAAAATTATTACGAAGGCGTGAGCAGTAACGATTACATTATAAATTTGGTCATCACCTAGAAGCGACCCGGGTTGGCTTAGTTCAGCCCGAATGAGGAGGCTTAAGGCGGTTCCTACTATTCCGGCTCAGGCACCAAATACAAGATAAAGGGTACCAATGTCTTTGTGGTTAGTAGAGAAGAATCAGCGCGTGATTGCCACAGGTAGGGTGGCCGAGTGCTTAGGCGGTGGGTTGTAGCCCCGAAGACAGAGGTTTAAGTCCTCTTCCTATCAGCCCCGTGGTGAAGAACACATTGGATTGCAAATCCGAAGACGTAGATTAATACTCTGCCGGGGCTTTTCCCGCCTCACTGAGGCAGGCGGCGGGAAAAGTAGATGGATGCTCGCTGGCTTGAGCGCTTAGCTGTTAACTAAGAGTTTGTAGGATCGAGGCCTTCCCATCTAGTAAGGCCTTAGCTTAATTAAAGCGTCTGATTTGCAATCAGGAGATGTAAGTTAATCCCTTGTAGGCCTTAATCAGGGACTAGAAGATTTTCACTTCTACTTAGAGCTTTGAAGGCTTTTGGTCTAATATTATCCTAAGTCCCTAGGTGGCTAGTATTAGGATGACTGGGGTAATTGGCAGTAACCCCAGGGTAGACACGATAAACAAAGCCAGGGGTAAGGAGACTTGGGTCGTTTGGGTCCGTCAGGGGGTAGTTGAGTTGGTTGTGTTGGGAGAGACGGTTAGTGTTATTGCGTAACATAGTCGTAAGTAGAAGTACAGGCTAATTAGTGCGGTTAGAGCTATAGTTGTGGCGATGAGGGGAAGGTCCTGTTTCGCTAACTCCTGCAGGATCATTCATTTTGGCATAAATCCTGTGAGTGGCGGGAGGCCTCCCAGTGAGAGCAGAACCAGGGCAGTTGTTGATGCTAATACAGGGCTTTTCGATCAGGTTGTTGCGAGTGTGCTAATTTTGGTTGCCAGTGACATCTTTAGGGTTAGGAATGCTGCGGAGGTCATAATAATATATGTTCCTAGTGCAATCAGGGTGAGTTGGGGGGCGTATTGGATTACAATAATTATTCATCCTATGTGGGCAATTGAAGAATAGGCTAGGACTTTTCGCAGCTGGGTTTGGTTTAGCCCTCCCCATCCGCCCACCAATGTGGACGCGGCTCCTAATAGTGTCAGTAGTAGCGGGTCAATGGTTTGTGCTGTTTGGATAATTAGTGCGAATGGGGCAAGTTTTTGTCAGGTGGAGAGGATCAGGCCCGTGAGCAGATCTAATCCTTGCAGAACTTCTGGCATCCAGAAATGTACTGGTGCGAGTCCAATTTTAAGTGCCAGAGCGGCTACGAATATTGTACTGGCGATGGGGTTTGACAGGTCGTTGATGCTTCATTCTCCTGTTGCTCAGGCATTTGTTGTGCTCGCAAATAGGATTATTGCCGCCGCAGTGGCTTGGGTTAAGAAGTATTTCGTAGTTGCTTCTACTGCACGGGGGTGATGATGTTGCGCTATTAGGGGGGTGATTGCCAGTGTATTGATTTCCAGGCCCATTCAAGCCAGAAGTCAATGAGAGCTAGCAAAGGTTAGGGTGGTTCCTAGTCCTAGGCTGGATAATAGGATTGCAAGTACGTATGGATTCATTGGCGGAGGAGGGATTTTAACCGTCATGTTCGGGGTATGGGCCCGAAAGCTTCATTAGCTGACCCTGCCTATAGAAAGTGGTGTAAAGGAAGCACCAAGAGTTTTGATCTCTTGAGTATGGGTTCAATTCCCTTCTTTCTAGGAACTGAGGGGATTTTAACCCCTGTAAGTCACTCTATCAAAGTGGTCCTTGGGTGCTCAGGCACAGTTCCCCAGTTACAGTTGTGGGGGGAGCCCCGCCAGCGCGATCGGCAGGGCGGTGTGCCATAGCACGAAGGCGAGTGTGAGGGGGAGGAAATTTTTCCAGACTAGGTGTATTAGCTGGTCATATCGGAATCGCGGGTACGAGGCCCGTACTCACAGGAATACGACGGACAGGAGTGCGGCTTTGGTCATAAGGTTAATTGTTGCAAGTTCCGGGATGCTAGGGATATGTGAGGCCCCTAGGAATAGTACGGCTGAGAGGGTGTTTATCAGAAGGATGTTAGCGTATTCGGCCAGGAAAAATAGGGCGAAGGGCCCCCCTGCATATTCTACATTAAAACCAGATACTAGTTCTGATTCTCCCTCTGTGAGATCAAATGGCGCTCGGTTTGTCTCGGCTAGTGTTGAGATATATCATATTGCAGCCAAGGGCCAGGCGGGTACAAGCAATCAAATGCTTTCTTGGGTAATATTAAATGTTTGTAGGGTGTACCCGCCTGAAAAAATAATTACGGAGAGGAGGATTAGTCCCAGGCTGACTTCATAGGAGATTGTTTGGGCCACGGCCCGGAGGGCTCCAATTAATGCATATTTTGAATTAGATGCTCAGCCCGACCCAAGGATTGAGTACACCGCAAGGCTTGATAGGGCCAGGATGAACAAGATCCCTAAATTAAGATCAGTTACTGGGTGAGGTATAGGCATTGGTGCCCACAGGGTTATGGCCAGGGTTAGTGCAAGCATTGGGGCGGCTAGAAATAGGAACGGAGATGATGTGGACGGGCGAACGGGTTCTTTAATGAATAGTTTTACACCGTCGGCGATGGGTTGTAGCAGTCCATAGGGTCCTACCACATTTGGCCCTTTTCGTAGTTGTATATACCCTAGCACTTTTCGTTCAATCAGTGTCAGAAAGGCCACTGCCAGGAGTACCGGGACAATGTAGGCCAGGGGGTTGATCAGATGTGTAATTAGGATGTTTAGCATAAACTGGGAAGAGGACTTGAACCTCTGGTTAAAAGGGCTTAGGCCTTTCGCAATTTACCATGCTCTGCCACCCCAGTATGTCCTTATTTTGGCCGGCTGGGATTTTGGCTCTCCCTTTACTTTATTTATTTGTTTTCATAAATTAGGGGTGGGGCGTGCTTTAAGTATGGGCCCCCCTTTTCCGATCCTTTCGTACTAGGAAAAGTAGCGTTACAGATAGAAACTGACCTGGATTGCTCCGGTCTGAACTCAGATCACGTAGGACTTTAATCGTTGAACAAACGAACCCTTAATAGCGGCTGCACCATTAGGATGTCCTGATCCAACATCGAGGTCGTAAACCCCCTCGTCGATATGGACTCTGGGAGAGGATTGCGCTGTTATCCCTAGGGTAACTTGGTTCGTTGATCGGCTTTATTGCCGGATCATGTTTGGTCAGATGTTCTGCGGCTTAGAGATGTCTCTCTTAGCTTTAGGAAGTTTTCCCAGTCCACTTGGAGGCTTTTCTTTCCTCCGTGGTCGCCCCAACCGAAGGTAAAATATCATATTCCACAAGGTTTTTGCTTTTTATTAAGTTGCTTGACGTGGTTGAGTTTTGTACCTTAAGCTCCAAAGGGTCTTCTCGTCTTGTATTATTATACCCGCTTCTGCACGGGTAGATCAATTTCACTGACTTGAAAGGGGAGACAGTTAAGCCCTCGTTTAGCCATTCATACAGGTCTCTATTTAAAAGACAAGTGATTGCGCTACCTTTGCACGGTCAAAATACCGCGGCCGTTGAACTTGTGGTCACTGGGCAGGCTGGACCTCCTATACTTGGTTATGTTGCAGGAGGCGATGTTTTTGGTAAACAGGCGAGGCTTGCGTTTGCCGAGTTCCTTCCTTTTCTTTTAGTCTTTCCTTTAATGGCACTCCAGTGTGGGGGTAACGATGGTTTAGTTGTGTGGTTTTCTTGGCTTTTCTGTAGTTCACATTGCTCTCTTGGGTTGAGTTCGTTAATTGCCAATGGTGGGTCCGATTTGGCTTACACTTGTGCTTGGAGAAGGGCAGGCCTTCTTGTTACTCATTTTAGCATAGTCTCTTCCATGTAGGCATGGATTGGCCTAATAGTACTTAGGGGAATAAGATTTTTTGTCAGGATAATAAACTTCTTTCTGTCTGAGCTTTAACGCTTTCTGTTTAGGTGGCTGCTTTTAGGCCCACTAGAACAGTATATTTTATGTATTATGATCTTTATCCTCCTGTAAAGGTTGTGTCCTTTGTTAAAGGGGCTGTACCCCCTTCAACTAACTCTCGTGTATTTCTCTTAGTCTTATTTATATCTTGATCGGAGGAGTGCGAGGCTGAACTTCTATTCATTTCTTAGGCAACCAGCTATCACCAGGTTCGGTAGGTCTGTCACTTCTACCCGGAGTTCTTCCCACTCTTTTGCCACAGAGACGGGTTGGCCCTTGATAGGCTGTCTCGGGGTAGCTCACTTGGTTTCGGGGTTTCAAACTAAAGGTCTCTTTGCTTGGGTGTACTGGCTAAATCATGATGCAAAAGGTACAAGATTTAATCTTTGCTTTTTTGTGCTTATATGGGTTGTTTCATTTCTCTTTCAGCTTTCCCTTGCGGTACTATTTCTATTGCTTTGGTAGGACCTTTTCCGTCTCCCGTACTCAGGTAAAAGAATGGTTTAGTTTTTGGTGTTGGGCTTATTTTATTTTATTTACATTGTCTAGTTATTGGGTGGTCAAGCTAGCTGTTTGGCTCAGGGTGATCCAGTTTGCATGGATGTCTTCTCGGTGTAAGTGAGATGCTTGACTGACTCAGCCACGCCCTGGGTTTGATCCAAGTGCACCTTCCGGTACACTTACCGTGTTACGACTTGCCTCCCCTTGTCAGTGCTAACATATTAGGTATTTTCGATGCGTTTAGACAGGGGAGAGTGACGGGCGGTGTGTACGCGTCTCAGAGCCGGGTTCAAAGGGACACTCTATTTCCCTTTTACTATTAAATCCTCCTTCAAGCACTGTTTCATGGTGCATGTTCGTAATATTCTATAAATAGAAAATGTAGCCCATTTCTTCCCACCTCATACGCTACACCTCGACCTGACGTTCTGGGCTGTGCCCATCTTGCTTACTTTTATACCCTTCACAGGGTAAGCTGACGACGGCGGTATATAGGCTGGGGTGACTAGAAGTGGTGAGGTTAAACGGGGGTTATCGGTTCTAGAACAGGCTCCTCTAAGGGGGTCTGAGACACCGTCAGGTCCTTTGGGTTTTAAGCTAATGCTCGTAGTACCCTGGCGGACATCTAATTGTAGTTGGATGTCTGAGTTTACGGCTGAGCATAGTGGGGTATCTAATCCCAGTTTGTTTCTCAGCTTTCGTGGGGTCAGGTTAATTTATTAAAGCTACTTTCGTATATAGGGCCTCGGACACCTAGAAGCGTATGACGGCCAAGGGGCCATTTGGCTTTATCTTATTTATCCTTAACCACCCTTTACGCCGTTATAATATCAACTAGGGCCTCTCGTCTAACCGCGGTGGCTGGCACGAGTTTTACCGGCCCTCTTAACACTAACTGAGTCAAGTTTTCACTTATGGCTTAATGTTTATCACTGCTGAATTCCCTTGGGGGTGTGGCTTGGCTAGGCGTCTTGGGCTAATGTTTGTGCCTGATGCCCGCTCCTCGTCCCCGGGGGGGGGGATTGAGGGCATATTCACTGGGCTGCGGAGACTTGCATGTGTAAGTTGGGTTAGAGCTGATAGTAAGGTCGGGACCATGCCTTTGTGCACGCGGAGTTTCTTAGGACTCATCTTAGCATCTTCAGTGCTATGCTTTATATTAAGCTACGCTAGC